TTCGGCAGCTACTGCAGCCCCTGCTTCTTCAGGCGGAACCCCAGGTTGAGGACTTACTCGAAATGCTGCCAAGATATCTGTATCTTTGGTTTCATACTCAGGAGTATAATAAGTCAATTTGTAATCTTTAACACCAGCTTTAAATCCAACACTTGCTTTAGTCTCTGTTTGTGGTGACATAAGTCCCTCCTTACAAATTCAATTTTTAATCTTTACAACAAAGCAACAAGGTCTACTCGACATAAATTAGGCCTTAATGAAATGAAACCTTTTCCAGGAATCTTTCATAAAAATTTCAATTAATATTATCAACTAATCAAAATGGTTCGTTAATAGACTATGTATTTGATTTGCCAAATACATCATTATTGTATACTCTTTCATATATATGGCGCAACCCAACCCTAACCATTGTTTGTTTTTTCAAGTTTCTAATTTCTTACCCCTATTTGAATTGAAAGAACTAAACAATTCGAAATTGATCCTTGACAGCGGTATATGTTGTATATGTATATCCTAGATGTGAAAATATCCTCTATCATGAAAGGGTAAAAAAATAGGCTAGACATAAAAAATCCATATACTAAGATACGGGCTAAGTCCCAGTTCGATAGAAATAATGAATCATAAAAAAAAGAAAGTTTAGAGTTCGGGTTCGATTTCCGTCGATAATATAGAAAAGATTGTCTATAATGATAGGAAAATAAAAGACTTGAACAGGATTTTTGGTCATTGGTCAGTGGATTGAACTTGAAATTTCATTCATTGAAATTGAATAGAAATAGAAAAATTCAATTCAAAAGTAAACAATTGAATTGGATTCGTTTGGATGGTACCAACAAAATGGATTGATAACTCCTATTTATTATTTAATTAATCGATCAACTTGCTATCGGACATTTTTTTTTTTTTTTTGGATTCGATAATTTAATTTTCATTTTCGCAAAAAATTTCGACATACTTTATTATATATTATGAGAATCAATCCTACTACTTCTGGTCCTGGGGTTTCCACACTTGAAAAAAATAACCTAGGGCGTATCGCTCAAATTATTGGTCCGGTACTGGACGTAGCTTTTCCTCCGGGCAAGATGCCGAATATTTATAACGCTTTAGTAGTTAAGGGTCGAGACACTAGTGGCCAACCAATTAATGTAACTTGCGAGGTACAACAATTATTAGGAAATAATCGAGTTAGGGCTGTAGCTATGAGTGCTACAGATGGTCTAACGCGAGGAATGGAAGTTATTGATACAGGAGCTCCTTTAAGCGTTCCAGTCGGCGGAGCAACTCTTGGGCGAATTTTTAACGTGCTTGGCGAGCCTGTTGATAATTTGGGTCCCGTAGATACTCGCACAACATCTCCTATTCATAGATCTGCGCCCGCCTTTACGCAGTTAGATACAAAATTATCGATTTTTGAAACAGGAATTAAAGTGGTAGATCTTTTAGCCCCTTATCGCCGTGGAGGAAAAATAGGACTCTTTGGGGGAGCAGGGGTAGGTAAAACAGTACTCATTATGGAATTGATCAACAACATTGCAAAAGCTCATGGGGGCGTATCCGTATTTGGCGGAGTAGGTGAACGTACTCGTGAAGGAAATGATCTTTACATGGAAATGAAAGAATCCGGAGTTATCAATGAACAAAATATTCCAGAGTCAAAAGTGGCGTTAGTCTATGGTCAAATGAATGAACCACCAGGAGCGCGTATGAGAGTTGGGTTGACTGCCCTAACTATGGCGGAATATTTCCGAGATGTTAATGAACAAGACGTACTTCTATTTATCGACAATATCTTCCGTTTCGTCCAAGCGGGATCTGAAGTATCTGCCTTATTGGGTAGAATGCCTTCCGCTGTGGGCTATCAACCGACTCTTAGTACTGAAATGGGTTCGTTACAGGAAAGAATTACTTCTACAAAAGAAGGGTCCATAACTTCGATTCAAGCAGTTTATGTACCTGCAGACGATTTGACCGATCCCGCTCCTGCCACGACATTTGCGCATTTAGATGCTACTACCGTACTATCAAGAGGATTGGCCGCCAAGGGGATCTATCCAGCAGTGGATCCATTAGATTCAACGTCAACTATGCTCCAACCTAGAATCGTTGGCGAAGAACATTATGAAATTGCGCAAAGAGTTAAAGAAACTTTACAACGTTACAAAGAACTTCAGGACATTATAGCTATCCTTGGATTGGACGAATTATCTGAGGAAGATCGTTTAACTGTAGCAAGAGCACGAAAAATTGAGCGTTTCTTATCCCAACCTTTTTTCGTAGCAGAAGTATTTACAGGCTCGCCAGGAAAATATGTTGGTCTGGCAGAAACAATTAGAGGGTTTCAATTGATCCTTTCCGGAGAATTAGATGGTCTTCCTGAGCAGGCCTTTTATTTGGTAGGTAACATCGACGAAGCTACCGCGAAAGCTATGAACTTAGAAATGGAGAACAAATTAAAGAAATGACCTTAAATCTTTGTGTACTGACTCCTAATCGAAGTGTTTGGAATTCAGAAGTAAACGGAATCATTTTACCTACTAATAATGGCCAAATCGGCGTATTACCAAACCATGCTCCTACTGCCACAGCGGTAGATATAGGGATTTTAAGAATACGCCTTAACGACCAATGGTTAACAATGGCTTTGATGGGCGGTTTTGCTAGAATAGGCAATAATGAGATCACTATTTTAGTAAATGAGGCTGAAAAGGGTAGTGACATTGATCCGCAAGAAGCTCAGCAAACTCTTGAAATAGCAGAAGCTAACTTGAGGAAGGCGGAAGGAAAGCGACAAGGAATTGAAGCAAATTTAGCTCTCAGACGAGCTAGGACACGAGTAGAAGCTAGCAATACGATTTCGTAACCAGTGAGTGTGTCCAAATAATCAAAAGAAATTCTGATTATACAATTTTTGTCTAGCGAATGTATATATAGAAGATATCATACATATCTTATTTGTATTTTGTTTGATTCAATCAACAAAATACAAATAAAAAAAAAAATAGGATTCTGAGAAAAAAAAATGAAATAGAAAAATTTTAAATTAAAATAATAATTTTCATTTTAAATTTTAATAGGATTAATAATCCGAGGTGAGTAGAAAAACTTATTAGATACCGGAGTGAAGGGTATCTAATAAGTTTTACCTACTATTGGATTTGAACCAATGACTCTTGCCGTATGAAAGCAATACTCTAACCACTGAGTTAAGTAGGTCTTTTATCATTACAAGGAGGACTAAATATAACCATCCCATAGATTGATTATAAATCCAATATTGCTTATAAGCAATATCAATCAAACAGGTCGAAGAGTGGATTGTGGAATATTTATCTTGACAAGAAATTATCTACATGCTAAAATAAGAAGCATAAACACAAGGGCTATAGCTCAGTTAGGTAGAGCACCTCGTTTACACGTGCGCCAATGTTTTTCAGGGGAGTCCATCATGCAATCAAAAAAATTTTCTTTTTGAAAAATCGATGTCTTACTCTATGATTTTGAAGAAACAAAACAAGAGAACAATAGCCTGACAATTAGTTCTAGTTTGGTCCGATTCAAGTGTCCATTTAGTTACCAAATAGAACCCACTATTGATTTGAAATCTTGTCTTGATAGGGTGAATACCCCAGCCTATTCAATGCTAGGCATAATGAGTATAAGGGCCTCAAAAAATCTCTTTTCGTCCTATGAACTTTAAGGTGTATGAAGTTTCATATTGTATTTTTTAAGCAAAACGATAGAGACTCCATTTAATTTTTCAATTGATCTAGGCCAAAGGCAGACCTACGTCAAGATAACTCTTCTTTGAAACACTTTGGTAGTGCTTTTGAATCAAAGTTCAAATAAATAATGAATCGGAGCACATGGAATCATTTTCTTTCTATCAAGAAAAAATATGGTGAACTAGCTGATATTTATATCAGTTAATGAAAGAGCCCAATGCAAAAAAAGTGCCTGTTGGGTCTTTGAAACAGTTCAAATCATTTTGAGAATAATAAGTTTGATCTGTTTTACCGAGAAGGTCTACGGTTCGAGTCCGTATAGCCCTAATAAATTTATATATTATTCTAAATTTATATATTATTCGAATGAATATTATTTCATTCCAACCTAACCAACCAACTACAATTGAATAAGTGGATCTAGGAACAACTTACTTAACTATGAATTGTTTCCTAGAGTTCGATTTGTAGACAAACCTGGTTTTGAAAAGGATCTTTGGTAAATTTCATCGGAAACACGGTCAAAAAACTTTTTGTCTTACCTATCGAAAAACAAGTAATCTTTTGATTACTTTTACAATCAATCGAAACTCCTCTGCCCGAATTTAAATTAAATATAGCAACACGATTTACGAATTGAAATCAAAATTCTTAAACATTTTCGTACGTGTGAATTCTCTATTCTAAGAAAAAAAAAATGATAATTCAATTTAGAATTTTTTCTTTGTTTAGAAAAAAATGGAGGTGAAAGTGAGAAAGTTTGATTGGTATATGTATAAGATAAGAACAATATATATTTTTATATAATTAAAAGTAGAATGGAAAACAAAATGAAAATAAGATCCCAGCCAATCACTCTTGAAACTAAACCCATCCCGCAGGAAACAAACGAAACTCGGTTAGGCGGTTTAGTCAAAATGAATTGTTGTTTTGACTAAAAAGTTATGGATAACTTGACAATTCCAATTCGAATCAACTAATTCGGCATATTTTCCACATTCATAAGGAGTCCACCTATGTTTCTGCTTTATGAATATGATATTTTCTGGGCATTTTTAATAATATCAAGTGTTATTCCTATTTTAGCATTTCTATTTTCCGGAATTTTAGCTCCGAATAACAAAGGACCCGAGAAACTTTCTAGTTACGAATCGGGTATAGAACCTATGGGGGATGCTTGGTTACAATTTCGAATCCGTTATTATATGTTTGCTCTAGTTTTTGTTGTTTTTGATGTTGAAACGGTTTTTCTTTATCCATGGGCAATGA